TCTGGAAATGGTAAACCAATTCGAGGAATTTCTGATACAAATATTCAATTAGTTCGGACTTGTTTAGTATTGAATTGGACACAAGGCAAAAAAAGTTCTTCTAGTCAAGACGCCCCCGCTTCCCTTGTTGAAATAAGGGCAAATGCTTTGATTCGACATTTTCTAAGAATTGATTTTGTGAAATCCACTATTTCATATATCGGAAAAAGAAATGATCCATCGCGCTCAGGGTTGCTCTCTGCTAATGGATCGGGTTGCGCTAATATCAATCCGTTTTTTTCTATTTATTCCCAAGTAAGAATTCAGCAACCCCTTAATCAAAATCAAAAAACTATTCATACGATGTTGAATAGAAAGAAGGGATTCCAGTCGTTGATAATTTTATCATCATCCAATTGTTTTCGAATGGATTCATTCACTGATGTAAAATATCACAATTTGATAAAAGAATCAATTAAAATTACAAAAGATCCTCGAATTTCAAGTAAGAATTCGCTGGGGCCTTTAGGAACATCTTTTTTACTTGCAAATGTTTATTCGTTTTACCATTTAATAACTCATAATCAGATCTGGGTAAATAAGTATTTGCAACTTGACAATTTAAAACGGACTTTTCGAGTAATTAACTATTTTTTACTAGATGAAAATGAGCAAATTTCGAATCCGGATCCGTGCAGTAACATTATTTTGAATTTGAATTGGGGTTTTCTCCATCTCAATTATTGTCAAGAAACATCTACAAAAATGAGTCTTGGTCAGCTTATTTGTGAAAATATATGTATAGTCAAAAGCGCACCCCACCTAAAATCGGGTCAAGTTATACTTGTTCAAGTTGACTCTGTAGTAATACGATCAGCTAAACCTTACTTGGCTACTCCAGGAGCAACTGTTCACGGCCATTACGGGGAAATTCTGTACCAAGGAGATACTTTAATTACATTTCTATATGAAAAATCGAGATCTGGTGATATAACCCAGGGGCTTCCAAAAGTAGAACAGGTATTAGAAGTGCGTTCGGTTGATTCAATATCAATGAATCTAGAAAAGAGAGTTGAGGGTTGGAACGACCATATAACAAAAATTCTTGGAATGCCGTGGGCATTCTTGATTGGTGCTGAGCTAACTATAGTGCAAAGTCGTATTTCTTTGCTTAATAAGATCCAAAAGGTTTATCGGTCCCAAGGGGTGCAGATTCATAATAGGCATATAGAAATTATTGTACGTCAAATAACATCAAAAGTGTTGGTTTCAGAAGATGGAATGTCTAATGTTTTTTCACCTGGAGAACTAATTGGATTGGTGCGAGCGGAGCGAATGGGGCGCGCGTTGGAAGAAGCGGTTTGTTACCGAGCCCTCTTATTGGGAATAACAAAAGCATCTCTCAATACGCAAAGTTTTATATCTGAAGCGAGTTTTCAAGAAACTGCTCGCGTCTTAGCAAAAGCGGCTCTTCGGGATCGGATCGATTGGTTGAAGGGCCTGAAAGAGAACGTTGTTTTGGGGGGTATGATACCTGTTGGTACCGGGTTGAAAAGATTCGTGCCCCCTTCACAACAATATAAGAAAAACCCTTTGCTTTTGGAAACAAAAAAAAACAATCGATTCGACGGGGAAAGGAGAGATATTCTGTTTCACCACAGAAAATTATTTGATTCTTTTCGTTCATCTTTCAAAGAACTTTTATGATAGAACGGAACTCTCATTTTTAGGATTTAATGATTCTTAAAAGCGAGTTCCTCTTTTTGACTATCCGTATATGTATTTGGTGCATTTATTTAATTTGGTAATCAAAATAGTAAGCAATAGAAAAGACTAATGACTTGGGCGTCTATCTACTATCTACAGGCCAATCTACAGTATGAAGAGAAGGTTCCACTGGAACAATTATTTCTTTTTTTTTTTCGGAAGGGAGGGAGAAATGACAAGAAGATATTGGAACATTAACTTGGAAGAGATGTTGGAGGCAGGAGTGCATTTTGGCCATGGTACTAGGAAATGGAATCCTAAAATGGCACCTTATATTTCTGCAAAGCGTAAAGGTATTCATATTACAAATCTTACTAGAACTGCTCGTTTTTTATCCGAAGCCTGTGATTTAGTTTTTGATGCAGCAAGTAGAGGAAAACAGTTCTTGATTGTTGGTACCAAAAATAAAGCAACCGATTCAGTAGCACGGGCTGCAACAAAGGCGCGGTGTCATTGTGTTAATAAAAAATGGCTCGGCGGGATGTTAACAAATTGGTCGACTACAGAAACAAGACTTCATAAGTTCAGGGACTTAAGAATGGAACAAAAAACGGGAAGACTCAACCGTTTGCCGAAAAGAGATGCGGCTGTGGTGAAAAGACAATTATCTCGCTTGCAAACATATCTAGGCGGGATTAAATATATGGCAGGGTTACCGGATATTGTAATTATTGTCGATCAGCACGAAGAATATACGGCCCTGCGAGAGTGTATTACTTTGGGAATTCCAACAATTTCTTTAATCGATACAAATTGTGACCCCGATCTTGCAGATATTTCGATTCCAGCGAATGATGACGCTATAGCTTCAATTCGCTTAATTCTTAACAAATTAGTATTCGCAATTTGCGAGGGCCATTCTAGCTATATAAGAAATCCTTGATTAATAATAAATAACTTTGACTTCGAAAATCCGATCGAATCGGTTATTATTTGTTTATTTCTTTTTAGTTTTTCTTTTTTTTTTTATTTATGGATTTTAATAAACGGATAAAAGGAGATATTATGTGATTAGTTAGTATTCAAAATATTAGTTGATATTCAAAAGACCCAATTAAAGTAGACAAATAGATGGTTGAATCAAAATAATTTTTTTTTTAATTCCATTTTTCCAGAGGGCAATATGAATATGCTATCATGTTCCATCAACACACTATACGATATATCTGGTGTGGAAGTAGGCCAACATTTTTATTGGCAAATAGGGGATTTCCAAGTCCATGGCCAAGTCCTTATTACTTCTTGGATTGTAATTGTTATCTTATTAGGTTCAGCTACTATAGCTGTTCGGAACCCACAAATAATTCCGACCGGGAGTCAGAATTTTTTCGAATACGTTCTTGAATTCATTCGAGATGTGAGTAAAACCCAAATTGGAGAAGAATATGGTCCTTGGGTTCCTTTTATTGGAACTCTCTTTCTATTTATTTTTGTTTCAAATTGGGCAGGGGCTCTTTTACCTTGGAAAATCATAGAATTGCCTCATGGAGAGTTAGCCGCACCCACGAATGATATAAATACTACTGCTGCTTTGGCTTTACTCACGTCGGTGGCATATTTCTATGCGGGTCTTACCAAAAAAGGATTAAGTTATTTCGGGAAATATATTCAACCAACCCCAATCCTTTTACCCATTAACATCCTAGAAGATTTTACAAAACCCCTGTCACTTAGTTTTCGACTTTTCGGAAATATCTTAGCAGATGAATTAGTAGTTGTTGTTCTTGTTTCTTTAGTACCTTCAGTGGTTCCTATCCCTGTCATGTTCCTTGGATTATTTACAAGTGGTATTCAAGCTCTTATTTTTGCAACTTTAGCCGCAGCTTATATAGGGGAATCCATGGAGGGTCATCATTGAAATAGTCTTCTTTTTTTCGATTAGCGCAAAGCAATGAGCAATGTATGTGTAGTTTACGATGATTTACTTAACGAATAGAAATAGAAAAGACTTTCTATTCCTATATGAAAGAAAAAAATAGGAACAAAAAAATCAAAGATTACGATATTCGAGAGTTGTAAAAACAAAAAAGGAAAAGGAAAGAGATCCAAAAGATCTTTTTTCTAAAAGGAGCCTTTCGTTCACTTACTATCCTACCTTTCCTTGATGAAGATTTACTTTTATATCGGTCAGCCAATCTTCTTATTCAATTGAAATATATGTTTACGACGTGCGATTAAATAAAAAACAGGAGAAACAATTCTACTAAATTTGTCTATTTCGATTGTATTCGGTTGGAATAATGATAAAGAAACTGCAAAGGAGAAAAGAATTTACAAAAAGCAAAGAAAAGGGATTGCTAAAAAAATGGATTGATTCTTGAATCCGATTGAATTGAATGGTTTACGCTATGGAAGAAAGACGGGTATATGTAATAGTAGATATTGGCTGGTTATACATGAACTAAAGATATATTTTATTTGCCCAACTGTTGTGTATGGGTTTCAATAGAAGCCCTTTCGATTCTTGTGGCTATGAATTGGATGAATAATGAGATGAAATCAAGAAAAGATGGAAAAATAAAAATAACAGTTCGTAACCAAGAAATGTAAGAACGAGAGTTCTATGGATTCACAAAGACTCTGTGTATAGAAATGAAAAAATCTGAATATAGAATATTCTTACTTAAATTCGAAGTTCTTAGTTAGATGAATCTTATCGATGGACTAATTAAGTCATAATTCATTGGTTGATTGTATCATTAACTATTTCTTTTTTTTGATATGAGGAACTTATCATGAATCCACTGATTTCTGCTGCTTCCGTTATTGCTGCTGGACTGGCCGTAGGGCTTGCTTCTATCGGACCTGGGGTTGGTCAAGGGACTGCTGCGGGTCAAGCCGTAGAGGGTATCGCAAGACAGCCCGAGGCAGAGGGAAAAATACGAGGTACTCTCTTGCTTAGTCTAGCTTTTATGGAAGCTTTAACGATTTATGGGTTGGTTGTAGCATTAGCACTTTTATTTGCGAATCCTTTTGTTTAAATCTTCGAAATAAGCAAAGTATGTATTTGTATTTTTCCTCTTTTTTTGCCTTATGCTTTTTCAAATTGGACCAAGATGTCACTTCTATAAGTCCTTATTCGTTGAGAAAATAACCTACGGGAAGGGCTGATTTATAGATTGAGGAATTAGCATACTGCTCCGCTTCCCCTTCATAGTCCGAGGAAACTCTTTTTATTTTTATGAGGGTCTTGCAACAATCCCGGGGTAGTTCATACTTTCTAACTCACTAACTCAAATATTTTTTTGACTCGA